AGCATTTTTGAAAAAGTTTAGCCTTCTCCGCCCCAGGTCCAAAATCAAAAAATACTGGGTAAAATCAAGCGTGTCTCAAAAAAAGTGAAAAAAGTTTTCCGACAGAACTCCGACAAGGGGGTATTTTTGAGAGAATTGGCTGAAAAATTGGCTTATTTTCAACAAGTTAGTCAAAAATCGAGTTTTGCCCGATTTTCCAGTATTTGGGGTTAAGAGGTAAAATGATTTTCGGGACTCTCCTCGCGAAATGGGTGGCTAAAAATCGTAATTGGCCCATAAATGGCTGATTTTGTCTAAATTAAAGGTCAATAAAAGTGTAAAAAAATGTCACAAATAATTAATTTGAGACAGTTTTCAAAAATTTAGCTATATAATATAATATTATATATGAATTTTATTTATATTATAGTTTACTAAATTTAACTTATAGAAAAAAAATAAAAAAGCCCGTGACGTTCTTTTAGTTAGTGTTGAGTTTTAAAGTTAAAAATTAATGTTGTAAATGATTTGAGTCGCAAATTTACGGCTCTTAAAATAGTGGACTGAAAATAGTGAGGTATCGGGACTATAAATTATTGAATGTGAATAGTAAGAATGATTTAGGATGTTATAATTATCTATGTAATACTGATTTTATATCTATCAACGGGTATAGATGTGTGTAAATTATTGTGAGAGCTAAAGATTGGGAAAATTATATGTCGTAAATTTCTGAGAGAAAAGAAATTTCATAAGTAGCGCTTAAAGCTAGTGCATTAATCTGCCATCTCAGACTGGTGTCTTGCGGGCGTATGCCCTCCAACTGAATGCAAGTCAGTTATTCTTTTATAAACTAGCTAGACTTAGGAGTGGGAATAGAATCCCATAAGCTGATCCTAAATCAGATACATTTATCTGCCAACTCCTATAGTTTAAAAATAGTATATTGAAGTAAGATTTAATGGGCAATAAGGTTGTTGATCAAGGTCCTTTCGTATTGATGATCAATGTGGTTAATAAAGATAGAAACTGACCTGACTTGCGTCGGTCTGAACTCAGCTCATGTAGGGTTTTAATGGTTGAACAAACCAACCTTTAAATGTTTCTGCTCAATAAAGGATACCCTAAGCCAACATCGAGGTGCCAGTCCATCTTGTCGATTTGAACTCTCAAAGAGGACTAAGCCTGTTATCCCCACGGTAGCTATTTCCTTTAATCAGGTTAGTGGATCATAGGATTGAATTGTAATTCTTAAGTGTTAAAGGACATTGAATATGGTCCCTGGTTGCCCCAACCAAACTAGAGAGACTGAGAGATATTATTGTTGTTATATTAGCGGTCAGTTTCTAGTAAAGCTCGATGGGGTCTTCTTGTCTTTTATTTGAATTCAGGCTTTTGCACCTGTAGATTAGTTTATAGTTTTGTCCAGGAGACAGTTTTAGCCTCGTTTGTCCATTCATACTAGCCTCTAATTAAGAGGCGATGGATTATGCTACCTTCGCACGGTCAGGGTACCGCGGCCGTTAAACAAATTTGTCACTGGGCAGGATGTACTTGTTATGTAGGGGTACAACAAGCAATGTTTTTGATAAACAGTCGAGCTAATTAGTTGCCGAGTTCCTTCTAGACATATTGGGTGAAATTGTGATAGTGTCAAGATTATTTAGTTGTTATGTAGGAATGTATTTAAATACTAGTCTAAGCAGAATATTCTTTCTTGATTTGGTTTTAGAATGGTTCTTAATAATTATATCATGTAAATAGAGTAATTATTCCTATTATATACTTAATTATAACATAATATATAAAAGATGGCTATTTTTATGCCTACTTAGAAGGGATGGTTATGTATTTGCATTGAAGATGCTATTAAGCTTATCCTTAATAGATTAACAGACTCAATGTTAGTTGTTCCACTACTGTGGGTTTCTTAAGAAACCAGCTATCACTATATGCGTCAGGTATGTAGCCTCTGCGTAGATTTTTATTTCATATATTGAAACATATAATAAGGGTACTAGGATACAAAATCATAGCAGCTCATATAGATTCGGGATGATCCTATTTGGTTTAGGCTTGCTTAGCCATGATGCAAAAGGTACTAAGGTTGAGTGATACTTTTATTGATGTAGGTGGCTTCCTGTCGGTTGAAAAACATGAAGAGAAGATTAGTAATCGGGTATAGGTAGAAGATGTGTTTATATAAAGGGTAATGAGTTAAGCTATATGGATATCAGAGTAAGTTGTAGTAACTCTCTTCCCGGTGTAAACGGGATGCATGGATAAATATGCTTTACTCTGTAGGCACAACTTCCGTTACGCCTACTATGTTACGACTTATCTCCCTTTTCAGGGAGAGCGACGGGCGATGTGTGCACATTCCAGATTGCCATATTCATATAGATTTTTTAATTCAAAATTACTTCCAAGTCCAGCTATAAAGTTAGTGTAAGACTAAAATAAGATTCTTAGTGGGAGATGTAACCCGTCTCTCCCTAATCATAGGCTGTATTTCGACCTGACATTAGGATGCGTGTATCTTGAGGTTTACTACCTTGAGGTGTAAACTGATGACGGCAATACACAGGCTGGCGTGGTTCAAGATTAGGAGAGTTTAATCGTGGATTATCGGTTTAAAGGATAGGTTCCCCTGGTTGGATTGGAATACCGCCAAGTTCTTTGGGTTTTAAACATGTGTTCGTACTCCTCGGAATAAAGATTAAAGGCCTAGAATAAAAGGGTATCTAATCCTTGTTTTGGTTTAGGCTTTCGCGGGGGGAGCAAGCAGGCAGTTAAGGTAAAGAGAGCATGGATCAAATTAGACCTCTCACAATACTTGTTGTGACCTATAAAAGTGTTTTGCGGACCGCTTATCCGTTTTAGTTAACTTGAGTTTATCGTCTAACCGCGAATGCTGGCACGAGTTTTGTCAACTCTTATGTCAAATTTCCAATTCTTACTTTCATAGATTGTGCTAGATTTAGTGACTGCAGACGTGGTTGTTAACTGAGTTAGTATAAGTAAAAATTCTTCTTGCTTAGAAGCTGGATAATTCTTTTAGAATCAAACGAGAAACACTCACGAGTTTGTAGGATCTTGCATAGTCTTTTCAATGACGTAGTTAACTGACAACTAGAACCAAATCGTTTAGTAAGAGGATAATTAATCCATTCTTAGGGCATGAACCTAATAGCTTAACTTAGCTTATCTTACTATACTTCTTTTAAATGAATTAAACTTTCTGCTTGGAAGGCAACTGTACAGATTATACTAAAGAAGTAAGCCTTAGTACTGTGTACACTTTTAAAGCTGCAATTTAATGTTGTAAATCAACTATAAGGCTATGTTATAGTAATAGTATTTGGGCAGAGGATTAAAAGAATTAGTGGAATGAAGTGGAATATGATAATTGTATGGTTTACTCTTTTAGTGAGGTTCAGGGGGTTTAAGAAAGAGCTTAGCTGACCATGTTGTGTGGAGGTAAATAGAATTAATGAGTAGGCAGCCGCTAAGAAACTCATTAATGAGATAGGTAGTAATGAGGGTGGGAAAGTAGTGATGATGGAGGAAATTAGTATAATTTCGCTGAGTAAGTTGATTGAAGGCGGAGCAGCCATATTTGCAGCGGATATTATAAATCATCAGATTGTCATTGTTGGGAAGATGGATATTAGACCTTTGGATAAGAAAAGTCTACGGGAGTTTGTAGTTTCATAGGTTATATTAGCAAGAGCAAATAGCGCTGACGAGCATAGACCATGAGCAATTATTAGTGCTAGTCTCCCTGAAAACCCTCAGTTTGAAACGGAGCAAATACCTGCTGTTATTAAACCTATGTGGCCCACGGATGAGTAAGCAATTAAGGATTTTATATCGGTTTGACGGATACAAATCAGGCTTGTCGCACAGGCCCCCCACAGTGAGATTCTTCTAATAAATGGGGATAGTGTTAGCCCGATTGCAGGGAATAAAAAAAGTATACGTAGTAACCCATATCTCCCTAATTTAAGGAGAATACCGGCTAGTACTATAGAACCGGCTACCGGGGCCTCTACATGTGCTTTAGGAAGTCACAGGTGAGTGATATATAGTGGTATCTTTACTAGAAAGGCGGCAATAGTTATAAATCATCAGATTGGTTCGGTGTTGTTAAAGATCTCTGGAGGCTGTCATCCAGGTATAATGATAGATAGGTGTATGTTTGAATTTATAAGTAAGGTGATTCTAACGAGGAGAGGAAGGGATGCTGAGATTGTATATAGTATTAGATATATACCTGCTTGCAGTCGTTCTGGTTGGTAGCCTCAGCCTAAAATTAAGAGTAATGTGGGGATCAGTGAAGTTTCAAATGCAATGTAGAAAATAAGGAGATTTCTAGTTGAGAAGGTTACTAGAAGTACTAAATTTAAGATAATTACGTATGTAGAGAATGTAGTGGGAGACTGAGATTTATTTAGTACTTGGGTCCTTGCAAGAAGTATAAGAGATGAAATCCATATGGTTAGGATAAATAGTGGGGCTCTCAATGAGTCAGAAAATATAAGATTGGAGTAGACTGTTTGTGTAGTGGCTGGGGAATAAATGCTTGTAATAGAGATAAATGATATTAATAGTAGTGTACTTGAAATTGTAAACCATTTTTGAGAGTTGCAATTAAGAGGCAGTAGGAGCAATACTGTACACGGGATAAGAAATTTTAGCATTTATTAAGTGACAGTGTTTTAATTTGGTCTGAGCCATAAGATCGTATTATAGACACTAGGCATGCTAAGCCGAGTGCAGCTTCACAAGCTCCTAAGGTCAAGAGAATTAAACATAGAAAGATTTTAGTTGGGGAATGGGCTATTACTGTTAATGTAGTTATTAAGGCCAGACTTAAAATTATAGCTTCTAGTGCTAATAAAGCTATGAGAATCCTTTGTCGTTGAATAACTATCGTAACAATAGAAGCTAAAACTATTAAAGGGACTAAAAATAGTAAAGATCGTGTCATAAGTCTGAAGGAGATATTCTCCACCCTTCGGTTTACAAGACCGACGCTAAGATTTTAGCTTTCCAGACTGTCAGGGGACAGGAGGTATCCTGAACAGTGACTCCCAAAGTCAGTATTTTTTTTAAACTATCCCCTGAGTATCTAGCAGGAGTGACGGGCATTTCTAGCTTGAAAAGCTAGTGTAATTAGTTATACTATAGATACAAAAGTTTTACCTTGAGAATGGAGTATTCTTCTTAGCATCTTCAGTGCTACGCTTTAGTATAAGCTATCTAGGTACAAAATATATATTATCATTAATGTAATAAACAGGGTGGTTAGGGTTAAGTGAGAAGTGATTAAGTTTGATTGTCAAATCGTATTTTTTTTAGCGGAAAGAGAGACGAAGGATATAATTCCTTGTGGGCCAATTAATTCGAACCACCCTTGGTCTACTGACTTTAGTGATTGGTGCGCTGCTATAAATGGGGATTTTAATATCCCTTGAGTTGATAATGGTGTTAGAAACCATATTAGTGCTTGAGAGTGATGAGATTTTTGGAAAGAAATTAATTCTGCCGGTATAGTAGAAAAGCCGGATGATATTTGGAAGGAAAGGTAAGCACCTAGTAGTGTTACTGTAAGGGCTAAAAGCTTCAAGTGTAAAGGTAAGTAAGGTTCCATATATGGTCTCACTAGGAGTCAGTTAATAACTCTTCCCATAGAGATAGCACCTAGTGATAGAAATATTATTGGGTTAGTGATGTAATGATCTTCATTTTGAATGTATTGTGCCGGTAAGCTTCCGCATGGGGATCATAAGCATGTAACCATTATTCGGATAGAGTAACTTGCTGTAAGGAGTGTAGCTAGAATAAATATAAACAGAATTAATATGTTTCTAGGGTTAAATAGGGCTATTTCAATAATTAAGTCTTTTGAGTAGAATCCGGCTATGAAAGGTAGTCCTGATAGTGCTATGTTTGCTGTTAAGAGTCTTGTGGTGGTTATAGGTATCTGTGAAGTTAAGTTACCAACCAATCGGAGGTCTTGTGAATGGTGATGTAGTTGAATAATGTTTCCCGCACAGATAAATAATAAAGCTTTGAATAGAGCATGAGTGATTAGGTGAAAAAAAGCTAGGGTTGGAAGATTTAAGCCAAGTCTCGCTATTATAACCCCTAGTTGACTCAGAGTTGATAGAGCAATAATTTTCTTAAGATCACATTCGGCTATAGCTCTTAGGCCTGCTATTAGTATGGTTAGAGTTGCAATAATGAGTACTGATATATTAAACCACCTAGTTTTATGGAGAAAAGGATAAAATCGGATAAGTAAGAATACGCCAGCTGTAACTAGTGTGGATGAGTGGACTAGGGCAGATACTGGGGTTGGGGCAGCTATGGCTGCTGGTAGTCAGCTCGAAAATGGTATTTGAGCTCTTTTAGTTATAGCTGCGATTATAATTGTTAATGTTATGATGGAAGAAAAGGTAGAGTCCCATATGTTCAGGATTGATCAGTGGCCTTGGTTTAAAGATCAGGCGATTGTCAAGAGGATTATTACATCTCCAATTCGGTTTGTTAAAGCTGTAATTATGCCGGCTGCTAGTGACTTTGGATTTTGGTAGTAAATTACTAAGATGAAGGAAGTAATACCTAAACCGTCTCATCCTAATAGTAATCCTATTAGGTGTGGGATGAAAATTAAGAAATTTATAGATAAAATAAAAGATAGTACTAAAAGGGCAAACCGTTTTTTAAACGGCTCATCCGACATGTAGGTATTTGAGAATGAGAATACATTTGCTGAAATGAATATTACTGCTCTTGAAAAGATAGTGCCTAATGGGTCTATAATAAGTATTATTTTTAATGGGGTTGAAAAAAACGTTATTATTTCCCATTCTAGAATTACTGTCTGCTGGGTCGCCGTCAATCACATAGCTGTAATTAATATAATGGTGAAGGAGGACCATAAAGTGCGCTGAATAATGATGGACGTGTTTAGATTAAGAGTCATGGCCAAAGACTATGTTTTAAGCATTTTTGAAACCACAATTCAATGTTTTAATTAAACTACTTTAGCCTCAAGGTAAGGGAGGGGCGTCATTCTCCTGTAAACGGGTCGAAACCATTTTTATTCTTACCTAATGGGAGTGGTCATCCGAAAATAGTGTTAAAAGGAGGCAGAAAATGTAGGCCTGGACTAGACAAATTCCTATTTCGAATAGAGTATAGATAGTTTGTGTAGCAATTAAGAAAGAGAAGGTTGCCATTGATGAAAATAACGTAGCAGAAGAAAATACTCCTATTAGTCCAAGTACGATATGTCCGGCACTTATGTTGGCAGCTAGTCGAAAGGACAGGGTGATAGGCCGGACGGAAATACTGATTGTTTCGACAATAATAAGGAATGGGTTTAGTCATCTTGGTGCTCCGCTTGGGAGGAGGTGTGCCGCGAAAGCGCTCGGGGAGAATGAGGCAGAGGAGATAATTAACGCTAGCCATAGTGGCAAGCCTAATCTGAAGGTGGTAATTAAGTGTCTTGTTGATCTAAAAGCATATGGGATTAAGCCAGATAGATTTATTGAAATAATTAGTATGAATAGGCCTGTTGTAGTGGATGTAAATCCTTTCAATCTTTTTCCAAATGTTCGTATTGACTGGGTTATTATGACCTTTATTGGTACGGAAAAGGCTCAGAATAGCTGATTTGGCACAATTCAGTATGAGGAATGGACTAGTACTATAGGAGCCGCTGAGATTAATCAGAAGCCTAAGGGAGAGACGGATTCATGAATTAAGTGAGTTTGTGGGTCAAACGAAGAAAAGATGTCTATAAGCATAAGATTAGTTTTAATAATCTGCAAGATCTGGAAGGGAAGGTCCATTGGAAGCTTTGAAGGCTACTAGTTTTTTTAACTTAAGATCTTAGAGTTTTTCAAAAATGATGCAGTCCCACATTTTACGTACAGGGGGGTTAATAAAGTATAGGGCAAAATAGAGGGCTGTGAAGATCTGTCCTAGGAATTCAAAAGGGTATTCTACTGGTCGCCCACCAATTCAGGTTAGTAGGAGGCAGTCTGTAACTAGGGCTCAGAAGATCAGTTGGTTTGGGGGGTAAAAAGCTAACCCGCGTATTATAGGTTTGTTGATCAATGGTAGAATAAATAGGATTAGGATTGCAGCGAATATTGCGGCTACACCCCCTAGTTTGTTTGGGATTGATCGTAAGATGGCGTATGCTCATAGGAAATACCATTCTGGTTTGATATGGATGGGTGTAACTATTGGGTTAGCAGGAATGAAATTTTCCGGGTCTCCTAGAAGGTTAGGTTCAAATATAACCAAGTATGCTAGAATTCATATTATGACTAGAAAGCCGACTACATCTTTTGAAGTATAATATCAATGGAATGGGACGGCAGCTACATCGGAATTGATACCTAGTGGATTATTGGAGCCAGTCTGGTGTAGGAATAAAAGGTGTAAAACTGTTATAGCAGCGATTACAAAGGGGAGGAGGAAGTGAAGAGCATAGAATCGATTTAGAGTCGCGTTATCAACGGCGAAGCCGCCTCATAGTCATTCGACTAGGGTTTTGCCGATATAAGGAATGGCGGATAAAAGATTGGTAATAACGGTTGCTCCTCAGAAACTTATCTGCCCTCAGGGTAAAACATAGCCCATAAACGCTGTTGCTATAACAAGAAACATTAATACGATTCCAATGTTTCATGTTTCAGTTCAGAAGTATGATTCATAGTAGATTCCTCGTCCGACGTGGATGTATATACAGAAGAAGAAAGCGGAGGCACCATTTGCGTGGATGTTTCGTAGTAGTCATCCATAATTAACGTCTCGGCAGATATGGGCTACGGATGAGAAGGCGTGATCTACGTGTGGTGTGTAATGTATGGCTAGTAGAATCCCTGTCAGGATTTGGATCACTAGGCATAAGCCTAGTAGTGAACCAAAGTTTCATCAGATTGAAAGGTTTGGTGGGGCTGGAAGATCAATCAAACTGTTGTTAATGATTTTTAGAAGAGGATGTGTTTTTCGTAGGGGCCTAAACATAAAGAAATGGACGTAATGGGCCTTGGTTATTTTGGGAGATTTTTACTACTGCAATCAAGGCAAGTAATAGGATTAGTCCTAAAGTTAAGAGAATAGGGATGTTTTCTTTCAAGTATAAGATTTGAAGGCTTGGAATGGAGTCTTTATGTGATGAAATAAGGGAGGGGGTTAATATAGGAGATGGTATGCTAATACTAATGATAGTAGAAGATAGCAATAGTGTTGATGAGAGCTTAGCCATTTCTAGGTGCTGATTGGGTTGAATAGCGGCAAAATATGCGAATATTACTAATAGGCCGCCAATATAAATTAGAAATACCAGAAAGCCGAGCCAGGAATATGTAATATATCTAATTATAGCTGAAACTGTTAGAGCTAGGGCAAAAATTCAGAGCCCTAGAGCTAAGGGTGTGGATGCTATAAAGATTGATAAGGATAGAGAAATTGTTAGTGTATGGATGAGTCACAGAGTCATGTTGAGGATCACGGAATTGAACCGTGACTTTGGGAGTCAAAGGCCCATGTACACCGTATACTAATCCTCATGAATCATAGTAATTAGGATCCCCATCAGTAAATGCAGAGGTAGAGAAAGATCCATACAACGTCTACAAAGTGTCAGTATCATGCAGCGGCTTCGAATCCAAAGTGGTGGCCAGTAGAGAAATGATGAAGAATTGTTCGCGCTAGGCATACTAGTAGAAAGGTTGAGCCAATAATAACATGTAGGCCATGGAATCCGGTAGCAACAAAAAATGTAGATCCATAAACTCTATCGGCGATGGTGAATGGGGCTTCTCAGTATTCCCCTAGTTGAAGGACAGTAAAGTATATTCCTAATATTACAGTCAGAGTTAGTGATTGGATAGCATCTGTTCGTTGTCCTTCTATTAGGCTGTGGTGGGCTCATGTTACTGTTACGCCAGAGGCTAAAAGGACGGCCGTGTTTAGTAATGGGATTGAGAAGGGGTTAAGAGGGGTAATTCCGGCTGGGGGCCATATACATCCGAGCTCTGGTGTTGGGGCAAGTCTTCTATGAAAAAATGCCCAGAAAAAAGCAAAGAAGAATAGGACCTCAGATGCAATAAACAGTACTATTCCTCAGCGAAGTCCTTTGGTTACGTAGGACGTGTGGTGGCCTAAATAAGTGCCCTCTCGAATAACATCGCGTCATCATTGAAATATTGTGAGGGCAATTAGAATAAGTCCTAAGATTATACAGGAAGAGCCGTAGCCGTGGAATCATGCGGTTAGTCCTACTGTTAAGATTAATGCACCAATAGAGCCAGTTAAGGGCCATGGGCTAAATTCGACTAAGTGAAATGGTTGGCGAATCATTAATAAGGGAAAAGTTAATTCCGTTAGAAGAGCTACAATCTTCCGCCTACATCTCGGCCACCTTATTGAGTAAATGTTATCATTTTCAGTTATGTCATGAGATAAGTTTAGAGGACGATAAGGATGGAAAACGTGGGGTTTGTTGTCACCAGACTAGAGAGATCGTTAAAAGGACTAGAGAAATTGGGAATAGAAAAATAAGTGATCATTTTAATGGGGCTAGGTGAGGCATGAGAGTAACACTATTTTGTGTAGTAATTTTAACCTGACAAGCTAATGTTATAAATTAACTAGTTACTCTATTGTTGGGTATTATTCTGTTCAGTCCAGGGAGCCTTCGCGTCATTCGTGTAGGAGTCCAATAATTAAGATGAGAATAAATAAGGTGGCGCCAATTATAGTGGTTATTAGGGAGAACTGTTTAATGGAAAAGGGTAGTGGGATTAGCAGGGCGATTTCAATGTCAAATACTAGGAAGATTACTGCTAGGAGAAAAAATCGCATTGAGAACGGGATTCGGGCGTTTCTTTTTGGGTCAAAGCCGCATTCAAATGGAGAGGATTTTTCTCGGTCGGATATAGTTCGTATTTGGAGAACTAGAGCCGTTATTAAGATTAAGGCGGGGAGAATGGTGGCAATAAATGTTGAAATTATAAATAGTTGCATTTAATTGGGGTTTAAATAGTACCATCTTCGGTTTAAAAGACCGACGCTAACAAGCTTCCAATTAGAGAGAGATACTTGGAATGAAGAGACCCTTAGGTGAGTCGAACACCTTTCAGCAACTTTCAAAATTGTTTGCTTCCAAAGCTAAAGGTCTAGTTGATTAATTGACTGCTATTCGCCGAATGTAGTAATTCATTGTAGGAAGGAGGGTCGGTCAACGAATTCTACTGCGATTGGTATAAAAGAGTGGTTAGCGCCACAGATTTCTGAACATTGTCCGTAAAAAACGCCTGGTCGTATAGAAAGGAAGCCTAATTGATTAAGACGGCCTGGGATAGCGTCTGCCTTCACTCCAAGAGTAGGAATAGTTCAGGAGTGAATAACATCGGCGGCTGTTACAAGAGTACGAATTTCTGTTTGTATTGGAAGCACGGCCCGGTGGTCTACTTCTAAGAGTCGGAATTGGCCTGGTTCTAGATCTTCGGTTGGGAGTATGTAAGAATCAAATTCGAGGTTTATAAAGTCTGAGTATTCATACGATCAGTATCATTGGTGACCGATGGTTTTTAATGTAAGTCTAGGTTGTCTTACCTCGTCCATTAGATATAAGAGCCGCAAGGAGGGTAGAGCAAGGAATAGGAGGATGATAGCAGGAAGGAGGGTTCAGATAGTTTCGATTCTTTGAGCTTCTAAAGTATAGCGAGACGATAGTGAATTTAGGAGAAGTGCGCATGTGGCGTAGCCGACAAATGATATAACTAGAATGAGAACGAGTATAGCGTGGTCATGGAATATAATTAGCTGGTTTATAATTGGGGAGCTGCCTTCTTGAAATGATAGTTGTCCTCAGAATGACATGCTAAGTGGGCTACGTTTAAGGGTAGCATACATCTAATTAACAGCTAGATGCCAGAATTGGCTTCCACTTATTAACGCAGGAGTATTGGGCGTAGAATGGCCCCTGTTTCTGGTATATTGTGGAAATCTAGTGGGAGGGTGTCTTGTCATTCTAGAGCTGTAGGCTGATGCGCCGCGGCTGTTACTGAACGTTGTGAAGTAAAAGCTTCCCATAGGATAAAGATAAAGTAGAGAAGCGCAACGAATGAAACTATTGATCCAATTGATGAAATTACATTTCATTTGGTGTAGGCGTCGGGATAGTCTGAGTACCGTCGTGGTATACCACTTAATCCTAAGAAGTGTTGGGGGAAAAATGTTAGATTTACTCCTAGGAATATAAGATAGAAATGAATTTTTGTTCATCGCCTATGGAGTGTTAGACCTGTTATTAGCGGAAATCAGTGGTTGAACCCAGCGAATATAGCGAATACTGCCCCCATACTTAGAACATAGTGGAAGTGCGCTACTACGTAATAGGTATCGTGTAGCATAATATCTAAAGAGGAGTTAGCTAGAATAATACCAGTTAGGCCCCCTACAGTAAAGAGAAAGATAAAACCGATAGCCCAAAGTATAGGTGTTTCGTATTTAATTCGGGATCCGTGGATTGTAGCTAGTCACCTAAAGACTTTAATTCCAGTAGGGACAGCGATGATCATAGTGGCTGCTGTAAAGTAGGCACGCGTATCTACGTCTATACCAACTGTAAATATATGGTGGGCTCATACAATAAAGCCTAAGATTCCAATTCCGAGTATTGCATAAATTATACCAAGTGTGCCGAATGGTTCAAGCTTAGAAGAGTAATGAGTTACAATGTGAGAGATTGCACCAAAACCTGGTAAAATGAGGAGTAGAGTAGCGCAATCCCTTACGGATTTTTGCTCTCTCCGAACCTAGCGTGCGACTATTCATCGCACTAGGCTCTCTACAATCAGGAGAGTGGGTCTCCTGTAAAATAAGAGTAATAGGGGAGTTATTTGTGTTTGTAATGTGTTTCAAGGTGGCATTTTCGGCATAGACTAATTTGTTTGCGTTGTACTATGCCCGAAAGTCGGGTTCAAGGGTCGATTTTTGGGTTGTGTTTATGTAGGGCTTTTACGTGATGTACTTCTACGTCAACGGTTGAGTTACAAATCGCGCAAGATTTGTCTAGAGTTCATTTCTTTAGTACTAGGGCACCAATTATAGGGAGAGTACCAAAATTGTCTTTCTTTTTGCCAGTTATGAATTTTCATGGTTGGTTAGGAAATGAATTGGTATATTTTATAACTAGAGGTTTTGAGGAGAGGTTGCCGTTTAGACCAATACCAAATTTTTTTACTACTTGGCCTAATCTTAATAGTTTATATTTACGTTTTATGAGTAGGGCTACGGAAGTTCATAGGATATGTCGAATTATCCATATGAGGGAGCTGCGATTATCTACAAATCTATAGTAGTTGTTAATACCATGAAATACTGAATTTACTAGTTTTACTACGTGGGCGTGGTCTATTGGGTATAATCGTAAACAAGCTTTGGAGCGAGGGTTACTGCCTGGGAAGCAGTAACCAAATATTGCCAGCTTATTTTTGATATCTACAGTAGGGGCTCGAAAGATAATGTCGCGGTTAAGTGGGATGGCTATCCGGTAAGACTTACCTTTCTTTGTCGTATAATTTACAATTTTTCGATTCACTAATGATTTTGGAGACTCCTTATGACCGGAGCTTACTATTACACCTAGAAATTTAACGTATTTCCTGGCAGGACAGAAGAAGGATTTGTTTTGCCTTAAGGAAATTCCTTGAATGTTATTAATGATGTCTTTAATTTTATGGGCATGTCTTTGGCAGAACCTAGAGGTGCCTGTTAAACCGATTAGGAAGTCGTCGGCGTATCGAACGTATACAATCTTAGATTTAGGAGTGGAAAAGTAGGGGACCGATATTCGTTGAATTAGGAAGGGTCGAATATTTTCTCCGGCCAATTTAGCTTTAGTTATTTGGTATTTGATTTTTCTTCATTCTGGGTTAACTTTACGTTTTGTGCTTATATGTTCGATTTCTTGAATTAAGTCTTCTATTTTATGATCAAATTCGTTTAAATAAATATTTATTAGAAGTGGGGACATAATGCCTCCTTGAGGAACTCCGGAGAGGGAAGTTTGAAGGGATCGGAAATGGTCAAGATAACCGGCGTTAACCATTTTCCAATATAAGTTGATAAGTTTTTGGTCAGATACGTGTATTTTTAGCTTTTCTTGAAGTACGTGACGGTCGATATTGTCAAAACAGGAGGAGAAATCGCCTTTAAATCAGAAGTTAACTGTTTTGAAATGGCATTTTATATGATAAAAGGCATCGTGACAGCCTAATCCGGGGCGAAAGCCGAAGGAGTGTTTACTAAATTTTGATTCTCAAATGGATTGTAGAATTCAACGCATAGCGTTTTGAACAATCTTATCTTCAAATCTTGGTGCTTTAATTAAGCGGGTTTTACCATTTAGTTTTTTAATTTCGAAAGATTTTCTAGGTTTTGGAATATATTTTTGTGAACGAAGGGCCTCGCTTAAGGCTAGGATGCGTTCTTTTCTGTATGACGACTCTTTAACGGTGAGTCGTGTTTTTAGGTTTTCAAAAGAAAGGTTAAGGACGTCTAAATTATAGATTAGCTTGTACAGGTTTCTGAATCTATATTCTGGGTTAAGTTTACTTTTATTAAAAATCGTTTCGAGGCGTTGAATCCCACTACGTTCGCCTCCGCGACGGGATTCTCTCTTGACGACATTGCTGTTCTTCTTTGCTTTCTTGTTAGAAAGGTAGATGAACTCCTGCTCCGTATCACACCAAGATAAGGAACCCACTTCCTTTCGGTTCTTGGGTGACTTAGGAGCTCCCGTGGTTCCGTCTTTGCTGTTATTTATTTCGTTAGGTCTGTTTCTATCGCTTTGGGACGAGAATCGTATGATCTCGTAGCTGGTTCCACCCGCTTCTTTTATATAACCTACACATCTAATTATATAAGGGTGGGAATAGCCCTGACGGTTAATTATCAGACTATTTGCCCCGATAAAAAGCAAGCTCGCGATTCACATTCACCAGTAACCGGTTGACCTTGGAAATCACGTCTTGGGGTGAAGGGCATAGGTGATTAATTCACCCGTTTCCCCCGTTGATAGCATGCTTAGCACAATTAAATTTCTTCAACTGCACCTGCTAACTGACGTTAGAAGAATCAGAAGATCTGATGTAAAAGAAGCACTTCTAAATAGGTGAAGATTTATAAAATTCACTAGATAAGCGGCAAAAGACGACTCGCACGTCGCACTATAAACTTCTGGATGACCGAAGAACCAAAATAGATGCTGGTAAAGTACTGGGTCTCCTCCGCCGGCGGGGTCAAAGAAAGATGTATTTAAGTTACGGTCTGTTAATAGCATGGTAATAGCACCGGCTAGGACAGGGAGGGATAAGAGAAGAAGTACTGCTGTAATTTTTACTGCTCATACAAATAGCGGCACTCGTTCTAACCGAAGGCCTTTTCATCGTATGTTAACTACTGTTGTAATAAAGTTTACTGCGCCAAGGATGGAGGAGACTCCGGCGAGGTGAAGAGAAAAGATTGCCAAATCTACTGATGGGCCAGCGTGAGCAATATTTCTAGCAAGGGGAGGGTAAACAGTTCACCCTGTCCCTACCCCCTTTTCTACTGCTGCTGATATGACCAAAAGTGTTAAGGAAGGTGGTAGGAGTCAAAATCTTATGTTATTTAGTCGTGGAAAGGCTATATCTGGTGCGCCTAGTATGAGTGGAACTAATCAATTTCCAAACCCACCGATTATTACTGGTATTACTAGGAAAAAAATCATTAGAAAAGCGTGCGCTGTTACGATAGTATTATAGAGTTGATCACTACCTAGTAGAGACCCAGGCTGTCCTAGTTCTGCTCGGATTAAAAGTCTTATAGAGGTTCCTAGTAGGCCGGCTCACACACCAAACACGAAATAGAGGGTTCCAATATCTTTGTGGTTAGTAGAATAAAATCAGCGCATATTATATAGCTTAGATTGTGAGATTAGAAAGGTTTAGTAGGATTGGGAGGAGTGGGAGGGAAATTATTGGTGCTATAATTATTAATATGTTAGAGCAGAGCGTATCTTTATATTTAAGTGAAGAGGAAGGAGGCTTTAAGAAAATGTTGAAGAATAGATTCAGGTAATATCTCAGGTTTATCAAGGACCCTAAAATTAGAAAAGTAAGGAGAACGATTTGGTTGGTTCTGGAAAGGATATTAATGGCAAAAAGTTTTGGAATAAAGCCAGTTAGCGGGGGTAGGCCTCCTAGAGATAAGAGGGACATAAGGAGAAGGATTTGGAATCATTTGGGTTGATGGGATAGGGTAGATGTTTGATTTCTACTAGAAATTGAGAGGTAGGTTAGTGGTAGTATAATTGATAGGATGATAATTAAGTAAATTAGAAAGTAAGTGATGGACAGCGATGATGAAGAGGGAGAAATTGCTAGGATTCAGGCTATATGGCCGATCGACGAGTAGGCTAAAAGCGGGCGCAGTTGTGTTTGATTGATTCCTCCAATTCCTCCTACAATAGCTCCTAAAGAGGCAATAATTGGAGTATATTGAGTTCATAGTGTGTTTGTCAAATATAAGATAAGAAGTATAGGGGCTACTTTTTGTCATGTTGAAATTAATAGGCATATTGGTCAGGAGAGTCTTGCTATAACTGGTGGGAATCAGAAGTGGAGCGGGGCTATTCCGAGTTTAAGTAGTAATGAGAATAAGATGAGAAGGGAGGAAATCGAGGGGGATAAAATTATTATAGGATGGTATATTAATGAGATCCCCCCTAGCAGTAGTAGTCCTGATCCTATTGCTTGTGCCAAAAAGTATTTGATAGCGGCTTCAGTTCCCTGTGAGGATTGTTGAGAAGTTATTAAAGGAATAAAAGACATAAGATTTAATTCTAAACCAATTCAGATAAAGATTCATTGATTTGCCGATAGCGCCATAAGAGTACCTAGGGCCATGGTAGATGAAAATAGAAGAAAGTAAGGTATAGTGTGAATCATAGAAATAGGAAGGGAATTGAACCCCTCTTTCTCTGGTTAGAAGCCGGAGATATCCACCAGGTCTTTTTCAAGGTATTGGAGATTTAAATCCCGTAATTAACGTCATCAGAGTTATCCGTTCATACCCGGCGCAATACCGCATTATTGAATAATAGTAACTAAAGGAGTAAAGATTAAAAGTGCAACCAGGGCAAATGGTAGGAACCTTTTTCAAGTTAGGTTTATTAGGCGATCGTATCGTATTCGTGGTAGTGTGCCTCGAATTCAGATGAAGGAGAACGATAATAGTAGTGTAGACGTTACTAGAATTAGATCAGTTAGAATTGGGATAGTTGGTGCAGTAGAAATGAAGACGCTTGAGGAAATCATACTTATTGCTATAATTCTGGTGTATTCTGCTATGAAAATGAGGGCGAAGGTACCAGCACTGTACTCTGTGTTGAAGCCAGAAACCAGTTCGGATTCTCCTTCTGCAAAGTCAAATGGGGTTCGGTTTGTTTCAGCAAGTATAGTGGTGAATCAAACTATGAATAAGGGAAATAAACATAATAAAATTGGGGATCATTGGAAGTTAGATATAAAGAATAACCTGTAGGAGGTTGTAATTACTAAGGCTGTAAGAAGGATAATAGACATACTAACTTCGTAAGAAATAGTTTGAGCCACTCTTCGGAGTGCCCCCAACAGGGCGTATTTCGAGTTAGAAAACCATCCCGCGCTTAACGTAGTGTAAACATTTACTCTTGAGATACATAGGAATGCTAGGATTCTAAAGTTTAGAATTATGGAGGAAGCATATATGGGGTAGAGGAGCCACATAAGTAGAGCTAAAACTAAACTAATTATAGGGGCTAGAATGAAAGGAATCAAGTTTGAAAGAGTAGGTTTTGATTGCTCTTTGCAGAATAGTTTAAGGGCGTCAGCGAACGGTTGGGGTAAGCCTATAATGCCTACCTTGTTTGGTCCTTTTCGGATTTGGATATACCCGATGGCTTTTCGTTCAAGCAACGTAAAGAAAGCTATGGCTAATAGGATGCATAGAAATGTTAAGATTGTGGTAGAAGTAAATGATAGCAACATGAATTAGGGCTAATAAGGCTATTTCAACGACTAGTTGTTGGGGGTTTCCATCCTAATTATCTTTATACTATGTGGGGTCTTAAAGTTAAAAATTAATGTTGTAAATGATTTGAGTCGCAAATTTACGGCTCTTAAGATAGTGGATTTTAGATCAAAAATTAAAATTGCCCGAAAATCCTAACTTTATGCAAAATTAAAATTGCATTTTTAGTGTTGAAAACCGTATAGAAAGGATTTAGAGTTTTGAAAAAGTTTAGCCTTCTCCGATCGGTATAAAAATCGAAAAAATCGTAAATCTCAGCTTGAAAATTCCTATAAAAATCACGAAAATTTAGATGAAAAAATTGCATTTTTTATGCCTAAAAATCGTATGG